TTGTGGATTGACGTATAGTGCGACTTGTCAGATATATTGGGTCATATGGTATTTCCCCATTCTCTTCCCCGATCGAGATATCCTCCCCTTCGCCCAAGAAAGATTGATTGAATTATCAAAAATTTGGAGCGTGAAGTTCAATTAGATCCATTTTTTCGGGAGGGTATACAGATTAATATTATCAATTAGAATAATTTATGGTTGTCTTGGTTAGGCCAATAAAATGAAGTATCCAGGCTCCGTTTAGAAAAAAACCGAAATCTATTTATGATTACTATTTCTATCATATTCTATTTCTTTATATATTTATAATAGAAGTGATCTCAAACTGTTAATCAATCGAGTAATATGATGAATGCGTTGAATATCTGTTGTAAGACATGAAATAAATTGTAAAAAGGAAGTCGTAGCAAAAGGACGTGGTATTGGGGCATTTGTCATATATGTGCAAATCCAAATCGGGCGGATCTTTACTCGGAGTAGAGCATAAACCTAAAAAAAATTGAAGAAGCCCATTCAGGAACAAGAAAATTACATCGCGATTGAGATTGTATCTCGATGAAACAATACATCAATGAAAAGTTAGTTAGATAAATTTAGTAATTTTTTTTTATAGATAAACAAAACAGGCCAAAACCCATCTTTTTTGAAAAATGAAAGAAAAGCCCCTTTTTATAAGTTAAAAGCCTGGTATGAAAAAAAAAAAAAAAAAGAAAGCTCTAGAATCTACATCTACACATTGATTCTTTTATTTTTTTCGTGATTTTTGTTGAACCGTATGCATCAAAAGGTGCATGTACGGTTTCTAAGGGATACAACTTTATCCCAATCAACCGACTTTATCGAGAAAGATTACTTTTTTTAGGCCAAGGGGTTGATAGCGAGATCTCGAATCAACTTATTGGTCTTATGGTATATCTCAGTATAGAGGATGATACCAAAGATCTATATTTGTTTATAAATTCTCCTGGCGGATGGGTAATACCCGGAGTAGCTATTTATGATACTATGCAATTTGTGCGACCAGATATACAGACAATATGCATGGGATTAGCCGCTTCAATGGGATCTTTTATTCTGGTCGGAGGAGAAATTACCAAACGTCTAGCATTCCCTCACGCTTGGCGCCAATGAGTTTTTTATTTGATTTGAGAGAAAAAAGAAGACTATGCCTTCGCGCTATATGAAATATGAATATTAAGTAATAATAGCATGGCACTTCGAATTCGATATGATAAATTTTTTTAACCCTTAAATTATGTATCGAAAGAGTAGTATGAGATAAAAGGTATTTCCGATTTTATCCGATCTATCGGGAGGCCTATTTCAGCGTCACAAACTTTTTTGTTTTCACGCCGGGAGGCTCTTAACAATATTTAGGTTATGAAAGAATATGAAAATAAAAAAAATATTTTTATTTAAAAAAAAAAAAAAGAAACTTTGGGATTGCTAAATAACAGACGAAATAAATATATAAAGCAACGGAGCCATCATAGTATTTTTGAACTACTCCAAAAACAAAAAGAAGGGTGGTTATTGGATCATTTACCAACCCGAGTCTGATAGACCCTATATTTCATTTATTTGATATTTAAGTAAGGTAAAAACGAATTCCATTATAGAGCCGTATGCAATGCGTAAAAGATGCCTGTACGGTTGTTCAATTATATATTTTATTATTCTTTATCTCTTCACCTTATCATCATGCGAGATAGAATAAACATTTATTATGTTATATCATCAGGGTAATGATCCATCAACCTGCTAGTTCTTTTTATGAGGCACAGACGGGAGAATTTATCTTGGAAGCGGAAGAACTATTGAAGCTGCGCGAAACCGTCACAAGGGTTTATGTACAAAGGACAGGCAAACCCTTATGGGTTGTATCCGAAGATATGGAAAGAGATGTTTTTATGTCAGCAACAGAAGCCCAAGCTCATGGAATTGTTGATCTTGTAGCGACTGAATAAAAAAGAAAAAATAACAAAAATTTCAGACGAATTGGTGATTTGAGATTTTATCTTCTTACCGGATTTAATATTCTATTCATTAATCTATTAATATAGAAATAAAATAATTCATAATCATCCGGTTAAGATCGATCTAAACCAGCCCATTATGTATATGATTCAATATGCCAACTATTAAACAACTTATTAGAAACACAAGACAGCCAATCAGAAATGTCACGAAATCCCCCGCTCTTGGGGGATGTCCTCAGCGACGAGGAACATGTACTAGGGTGTATGTGCGACTCGTTCAGATCATGGGCTAGGACAAAAGAAAGAAAACAATTGATCCAGTATCAACGATCAGTACCAGTGAATAGACTAGAATGGAAGAACTCCATTCAATATCTAAAAATCAAAAAGATCTATCCTTCTATTGTGGTATCAAATGTATGGTTTCCGTTGGTGCAAATCCAATCAACTCCGTTTTAAATTTAAGATGAGAAAGAATTCTCCATTGATAGCAAATGATATCCATTAAGCAGGGGAAATACTATTTTAAAAAGCAGAAAAATTATGCCTTACTCTTGCAAGAACGGACTAACAGGGTCAGCTACTCAGCGAATCTTCATAATTAAATACCGTTACTGTATAAGTAGATCTCATTGTGAAAGACCTAGTACTGGATAATTATGGGTAGAGCCAAAGAGTGTGAACTGTACAAGTTAACAATAACATTGATTAAATGAAAGAAAGAAGGGCTCCGGTGTATAGAGAGGACCTCACCGTTTAAGAAGTAACCATAGAAACGATGGAACCCACTATATCCATTTATATTATATTTACTACTTTTATGTGTTTTTGATACCTAATATCAATACAATTTTTTTTCTAGGCATTTCACCTAGAAAAAAAAAATCGTGGTCGGGAAGGTTATAGTAGCAAAAGCCATTGGAATTTTAATTTTATACATTGGAAGAATCAGTTTTGTTATTAATAGACTAGGATACGGGAAGGGAATAACTGAAAGAAAGGAAATCGATTAGTTATTCATCAAAGTTTCATTTATTCAATGACCAGAATTAAACGAGGGTATATAGCTCGAAGACGTAGAACAAAAATTCGTTTATTTGCATCAACCTTTCGAGGGGCTCATTCAAGACTTACTCGTACTATTACTCAACAGAAAATAAGAGCTTTGGTTTCGGCTCATCGGGATAGAGGTAGACAAAAGAGAGATTTTCGTCGGTTGTGGATCACTCGGATAAATGCAGTAATTCGCGAGAATAAAGTATACTTAAGTTATAGTAAATTTATACACAATCTGTACAAGAGACAGTTACTTCTTAATCGTAAAATACTTGCACAAATAGCTATATTAAATAAGAGTTGTCTTTATATGATTTCCAATGAGATCATAAAATAAAGAGATTGGAAGGAATCCGTTGGAATAGTTTAAATGGAGTTCCCTGGAGAATGAACTCTGGGAAGGTAGAGTAGAAATTAGTATGATAAAATATGATAAAGTCATCAAAATGAAGAAAGACGTTAAATAAAAAATATTTATTCTTCTTCTCCCATTTTTTTTTCTTACGACAGGACATTTCGATTTTACGATTTTTCGAACAAAAAAAAACGTCAATCCGCATTTGAGTTTGGATTGTAATTTTATTTTGATTCAATTGAAGAGTCAACCTATTTTTTTTCTGGTTCTAAGACCAGCAGCTCTAGCGGTTGACTCGCTTCTTTCAAATTGTTTCTCATTATTAAGAAAAGGTAACGGAGATAAAATACGAGCTTGTTTTATAGCAATAGTAATTAATCGTTGTTGTTTTAAGGTCAATCTATTCACCCGTCTAGATAATATTTTTCCTTGTTCGCTAATAAATCGACTAATTAAACTCATGTTTCTATAATCAATTCGATCCCCCGATTGGATCGGAGGCAAACGCCTACGAAAAGATCGCTTGGATTTAAGAAAGATTCGCTTGGATTTATCCATGGTTTGTTTATAGTTTATATTTAAATAAATTTAAATAAATTATATATATATTAAATAAATTATATATATATTTAAATTATATATATATTGTTATATATAATATGTAATTTTTCATCTTCCTTGGAAGACTGACACACGAGCGATCGGTTCGATCTATTTCTTTATCTCCCCATGAATCGTATGCTTGTAACAACAGGGACAGAATTTTCTCAATTCCAATCGACTAGGCGTATTGTGTCGATTCTTTTGAGTAATATATCTGGAAATGCCCATTGATTCCTTATTAACACGATTTCGAACACAACTGGTACATTCCAAAATAACCGTTACTCGGACATCTTTACCCTTAGCCATGAACCTCCTTTTGATTCACTCAATTCTTTAATTTTCCGACCCGAAGCAAGGAAGAAGAAAGGACAAAAAAATAGAAGCAGGTAACTCGAAATCAAATTATGAAAGAAATATTTTGTTGCAATCAATATAGTAATAAATAATAAGTAATATAATGATTTCTAACTATATTTATAATTTTTAATTGCCGTACAGTATTTCATTTTCAGTTAAGTATCTTGTATGATATTGTTGCCCCAACCACCACATTTCCATTCGATTATTAATTTAATTTGAACCTGAGCCCGAGTTCATAGTTTCACTGAGGGTGAAACCGCTTTTTCTTTGTTTTTTTTTTTTTTTTTCGAAAGAAAAAAAAAAAAAAAAAAAAAAAAAAAAACAAAGAAAAAAAGAAGGGAGGGGTAGGGATTAGTTACAGATATTTGATTGTATCTCTAATCTTCTTCCCCCTTCCCATATCAATAGCTAGAATGAAAAAAAGGGGAATATCAACGCATCCGGAAAAAAACGATTGATCTCTATCAATAAACCTGCTAAAAACCCGAACCATAGAGTACTTACTACCGGTGCCACGGAGAGATATGTTTTTAGATCTCGCATTTTAAAAACTCCTCTTTCTGTATTCGTTATTGTAATTTTATTGTAATTTGTAATACATAATGGTAATACATATATGATCGGATGTGTATATGTAGTTAATGACTTACCACTTGTACGCGGAGTTCCTAATTTAAATTGAAATGTACAAAATAGATATTTATTAATTTATTAAAAGAAAAAAAAATACGTCCATTTCCGCCTTAAATTCCTAAAAAATATTAATTTTTTGTGGTAGATTTCATATTTATTTCATACTTTTTATAAGTCTTTTACCATATTATATGTTTGTTATATGATATATGAGACCAAAAGGAAGAAGGAAGAAATGATAAGATAGTTTGTGTATATCAATGTAGGAAATAAAGATGTGGAAAACAAGACAGGGATTCTCTACAATGACACTGTAGACCAATTGAAAGGGATGTAGCGCAGTTTGGTAGCGCGTTTGTTTTGGGTACAAAATGTCACGGGTTCAAATCCTGTCATCCCTACCTATTACTTATCTTATGAGCAGTAACGAGGGATCAATTGAGATCAATTAATAAAATTGGACATACATAATTAAATAAATATTAAATTTTTATTTTTTATAGTATATATATATGCAAGATAAATTGGGGTTACAAAATATTTATTGTGATAATAAAGCGCTCTTAGTTCAGTTCGGTAGAACGTGGGTCTCCAAAACCCGATGTCGTAGGTTCAAATCCTACAGGGCGTGATTCTGTGTTCTTGTTAATCGCGTTAGGTCAAAATTACACTAAAATAATTGAGCAGCAACCTAAATTTGACCTCCCGCGGATTAAAGGAAGTAGGAGGTCAAAAGATGTTAATTAATCAAAGATCCAACTGATCACCACGTCTGTATTGTAAATAGGCAGTTACGAATAATCCAGCCAAAGTAATAGGAATTAGACCTAAGACGATTCCAAATAGAAAAACTTCAATCATTTCAATTTGTTTGAAAGGGGGAAGGGAGAGGTAATATTTATCCTTAAATATTAATCTGTATTGACTATACATCTCAATGACCAAGAATTGGTAAGGGACTGTAGAATATATGAACTACCATAGACAGATTTTTTTATAAATTGTTCATTTAATTAATTTCAAATAAGTCGTATCTTGCTCAGACCGATAAATAGAGCTGAGGTTATAGTCAAAGATGCTAGTAGAAAACCGAAATAACTAGTTATAGTAGGCATGAAAAGGCTAAATGAAATATGTTCTTTTTATACATATGTTTCTAAAGCACTTCCCTAAGTTTCAATTTTTGAAAGATACGAGGATAAACGAAAATACCAACCAATTGAAAGGATAAATTCAATTGAAAATATTTGATTCATCAATTATTATAGACGATACTAATAAAAATAGAGTAACATAAGTAAGAAATCAATTCATCATCTGTGACATTTACCCATCCCACGCTTTTGAATCAATAGATTCATCGGTCAACTCTTGAGTTGACTGAACTAATATATGTATATAACTAACTATATGTATATATAGATGTATATATAGAATATTAGAAATTATAAATAAAGTAATAATAAGAACGTTTTTTATAACTTCATTCACAAAATGAAACTCTCTTTGAATCACTAATCACTCTGGAATAAAATTGGAAAATAAGTTTGATTGTTTTTTATTGTATCGAAATATCGAATCCATTTTTTTTTTTTTTCGAACGACAAGTACCCTTCTAATGCACTTTTTTTTTTACTTTAAAGCGAACTCAGTAGTAGTTAATTCACATAATCTCGCGATTGAAAAGAAAAAAGTATCGCACGATAAGATCAATCGAAACTGGGTTTTACATTTTATCTTTCCATATTACAAAGACCCATCTTTGTAATTAGGTCACGAAGGACCCCCTTGGGGGGCTAATACAATAATGCGTGCATCACGAATATTTATTGTTTTTTATTTATTCGTTGTTCCTCTTTCTTTCATTGAATAATATCTACTATTGTTACTTGTTACTGGGTGGCCAACCAATTCCTAAAAAAAAAAGATTCCAACAAAAAACATCTTATACAACCACAAAACGTATGTTTTTAGATGTAACGTCTAATTGAATCGTAAGAATATGAGAATCTCCTTCATAAATTATTGGAAACCAACCTGTCGAATTCACATTTTACTTGATCTTCAGTTTCTACTGAAGAAAATCCTTATACTACATTGAGGAATTTTATATTAAATGGTACAAAATTCTACATCGACAAGCAACAAGAAAAGAAGAAAGAAATTATCTAACACTTCATTTCGATATTGATTGTGAAATTGCATTGCTGTGTCAGAAGAAGGATAGCTATACTGATTCGGTATACTCTAAAAACACCCTTGGTACAATATTGACGATCTCACAAAGATTGGATTTCAGTGAATTTCCATTTACTGATTTAATCTTTTAAGGAATCGGCCCCCCCCCTGACTGTACAAGAATATGCGGAGCTCAACATGTCTGGAAGCACAGGAGAACGTTCTTTTGCGGATATTATTACCAGTATTCGATACTGGGTCATTCATAGCATTACTATACCTTCCTTATTTATTGCGGGTTGGTTATTCGTCAGCACGGGTTTAGCTTAC